GAATAGATAGAATAATTTTTTTTACTTTTATGTCATTATTTCTGGTTTATCTGATTTCAAAATTTGAGACAAAAATAAATTTTCTAAATGAATCCAAAATAGGCATATTTTGGATTACTCCAAATTGACGCATTATTTGTACATAATATCTCAACAATTAAGTTCTTTTTATGTTAAATACATTACATAATACATATAGTAAATACAATAAAGTAAGAAGTCAGAAAGTTATCCAAAAATTTTTAACATGAAATCCATTAGTTTCAACAATTAATTAATTTGAACTAAAAATCTTATATCTGCCCTTACCGAGAAAGATAAAAATTATTTTTTTTTAAGGTCGATGGGGAAAAAAAGACTCCCCACCACACCACCAAAATCTGAGTGAAAATATACTAAAAAAAGAAAAAATAATTTTTTTAGAATTAAGAAAACGTAATAATTCCTCTTTTAGACATCTTATAATCTTATAATAATCTTATATCTTATAATAATCTTATAATTAAGAGTCTATTTCATATTGATTAGAATAGGGACTAACAATTGTTAATTTTATATTAACTTTGAAATTCACAAATTATTCCAATATTTTAGGACTTATTTGTTTGTCGTACAAAAAAACTTTTTGAATTCCCGGTAGAAAGAGATTTCCCTAATGACAAAGCTTTTAACGCTGCCAAATATCCTTTCCTTTTCCAAATATTTTTACGGATACGCTTTTTTGATATCGAAGTACGTTTTTTTGGAACCGCCATTTTAAAATGAAGAAGTTACTCATTGTTATAGTTGGATGTGAAAGACATCTATTGTTCAAAACAAATTCTTATTTCTTATTCATTATCTATTTTTTCTCTAAATAAGATTCAAAATAAATATAGATATGTCAAAGATCCGTGAAAATTGGATCAAAAATTACTCGAAATAACAAAATTTTGATTCCAGACACTATTCGTAAAACCTAAATTTTTTCGTTTGGAACTTTTAGTTCTCATTGTTTATCTCTCAAAGTTATATCTTTAGAATCTGCTATGGCATAGAAATCAAAATAAAATCAATAAAAAACCTAAAAGACTTTTCTTTTTGTTATTCTATACTTTATTTACATGTAAATGTAATAAAATACTTCAAAGGCTTGTAAACTTTTGCCTAATAAATTGAGTTTTTTAGTTTTGATAAAAAATACACCTAAATTCAATTTTAAAATTCGAGTGAGACTAGTAATAAATCTGTTAAAGGATACGTGGTTTGATAAAAAATATCTCAGTCATTTTTTATCCTTTCTCGAAAAAAAAGTTCATTTTAGATCTATAATCTTCTAAAATTTACTAATAAATTGAAATGGAAAACAATGAATCCCATAATGAATTAGTTAATGAGTAAAAATAAACTAACTAATTTTTATTTCATTAGATTTCATTAGACCGATAACCTTAGTTAATCCTATAATTCATATCAGCATCAAGTACTCTTTTTAGCCCAAATTTTTATTCTTGCTCTACAAATAGAAATTCTTATTATTATTATGATAATTTATCGTAATAATTTCTATTTTCATTTTCCTATAATAAGTATTGTTTTTATGTTTTTATATGTCGCTTGGTCATATCATTTGACCAATTATAACTTCTTGTTTTGAATATTTGAACGATTTTGAAAAGACTCAGAATAAATACTAATCTAAAATTATTAAATAAGTTAGTGCATATATTGATTTTTTATTGACTTTTTCGAAAGAGGTAAAATCCGGTGAATCGGAAACAATTAATTAAGAATAAAAAACTTTTTTTATGGAACAGATATATCAATATGCGTGGATAATACCTTTTCTTCCACTTCCAGTTCCTATGTTAATAGGGTTGGGACTTCTTCTTTTTCCGACGGCAACAAAAAGTCTTCGTCGTATGTGGGCTTTTCAAAGCGTTTTATTGTTAAGTATAGTCATGATTTTTTCCGTGAATCTTTCTATTCAGCAAATAAATAGCAGTTCTGTCTATCAATATGTATGGTCTTGGATTATCAATAATGATTTTTCTTTAGAATTCGGATACTTGATTGATCCACTTACTTCTATTATGTCAATATTAATCACTACTGTTGGAATTATGGTTCTTATTTATAGTGATAATTATATGTCTCATGATCACGGATATTTGAGATTTTTTGCTTATATGAGTTTTTTCAGTACTTCCATGTTGGGATTAGTTACTAGTTCAAATTTGATACAAATTTATATTTTTTGGGAATTAGTTGGGATATGTTCGTATCTATTAATAGGGTTTTGGTTCACACGACCTGTTGCAGCAAAGGCTTGTCAAAAAGCGTTTGTAACTAATCGTGTGGGCGATTTTGGTTTATTATTAGGCATTTTAGGGTTTTATTGGGTAACGGGGAGTTTCGAATTTCGTGATTTATTCCAAATAAATAATAACTTGATTTATAATAATGAAGTAAATTTTTTATTTGTTACTTTGTGCGCTGTTCTATTATTTGCTGGTGCCAT